AAATAATTGTTCCCACGGAACCTTCTCTTCTAACGGAGATTGGTCGTTGATACACGATCCAAGCCATTACATCTTTTTTTTATTCTTTCTATTCGTTATTATCTTTAGTACTATTACCAAATCAAATGACTGCAACACAAATAGAAAATAAGGGATAAATCTGCTCTTAAGAATCATTAAATCCTAGAAATAAGTGTTCTGATGTATCATGTACATTCTTTGAAATGCAAAAATCAAATAATTCTCTGTGGTGGAACAAAATATCTCTTATTTCGCACTCAAATAAATTCTTCTTTTTGGTTTCCAAAGAAATGTTAGTATGCTGCCTTGAACGGTGCACTAATCCTTTGAATCCGGTACCAACGGGTATCATCCCCCCTAGAACAACATTCTCTTTCAGACCTTTCAACCAATCGATACGACCACGTAGAGCGGCTTTTGCTAAAACTCGAGCAGTTTCTTGAAAACTTGCTTCGGATATGAAACTTTGAGTATTTAGAGATGCTTTCGTTATTCCCAATAATATAGCTCGGTAACAAATCGCTTCTTTCAAAGCACGCCCCGTTCGCTCCGCTCGAAACAATCCAATTAGTTCTCCGGGTAAAAAAACATTAGACATTCCATCTTCTGAAACCAACACTTTTGATGTTATTTGACGCACAATAATTTCTATATGTCTATTATGGATCTGCACACCCTGGGATCGATAAACCTTTTGGATCTTATTAACCAAAGAAATACGACCTTGCACTATAGTTAGCTCAGCACCAATCAAGAATCCCCAAGGAATTCCAAGAATTCGTGTTATACATTCGTTCCAACCCTCAACTCTCTTTTCTAAGTTCATTGATATTGAATCAATTGAACGCACTTCTAACACCTGTTCCACTTTTGGAAGACCCTGCGTTATATCACCAGATCTCGATTTTTCATATATAAATGTAACTAATGTATCTCCTTCGGAACGTATTTCTCCATAATGTCCATGAACAGTTGCTCCTGGAGTGGCCAAATAAGACTTCGCCGATCTTATTACTACAGAGTCAATTTGAACAATTATAACTTGACCTGATTTTAGGTGTGGTCCATGTTTGGTTATACAGACATTTTCGAAAAGAAACTGCCCAAGGCTAATTATTGTGGATCTTTTTTCACAATAATTATGATGGAGAAAATGCCAATTCAAGTTGAATGGATTAAAAAGGATGTTACTGCATGGATCGGAATTATAAATTCTCCCTTTTTCGTCCATTAAAAGATATTTAAGTACTTGAAAGGTCTGTTTTAAATTGTCAAGTTGCAAATATTTAGTTACCGAGATCTGATTATGAGTTTTTAAAATGTAATAAATATTTGTAACTTGACAGGCTGTTCCTAAAGGGCCTAACGAATTCCTAATTGGAATTAGAGGATCTCTTTTAATTGATTCTTTTATCACATTGTAATCTTTTACATCGTTGAATGGACCCATTTGAAAACAATTAGATGATGACAAAATTATTAAAGATTGAGAGTCCTTACTTCTATTCAACAACGTATGAATAGTTCCTTGATTTTCTTTAAGTGATTGTTGAATACTTTCCTTGGAACAAATAGAATAAGATGGATTGATACGATCTGACCTATTATCAGAGATCAATACGGACCCTAACGGATCATTTCTTTTTCTGATATACGAAATATGGGATTTCACTAAGTTGATTCTTAGGAAATCGCGAATCAGACCTGTTGTACTTACTTCAACAAAGGAAGCGTGGGCTTCTTCGCTAGAAGAACCTTTGTTGCCTTGGTCCCAGTTCAACACTAAACAAGTCCGAACTAATTGAATACTGGTTCCGGAAATTCCCAAAATAGGTTTGCCATTTCCATAAAGAATATAATTTACAATTCTAAGTTCTAAATTATCTTTTTCCTGCAACGAATCCTGGGGAAAAAGTTTTTCTAAATTTATACCATCCGCTATTTCATATATGATTACGGGCCGAACCAAAACAAAATATTTTTTCTTGGTAGGTGTGATCCATTGGACATAGATCCAATTTTTCAATCTTTTTGATTCCTTCAATCTTTTTTTTACCCTTCCCGGTGGTATCAAGATGCCACTGTGTCGTAATATCTTATCCATCTCTACAGGAAAATGGATATCTCCAGAAAAGATTTTAAGTTCAATCCTTTTGTTTTTTTTCTCCACTCGGACCAATCCGCCTACTCGGCTTCTTGTATTTAAAGTGATTCGCGTATCTACTCCAATAATACTATTGTTTCGTACCATTATGTAAGAAGATTCAGGTAAAATATGCACTTCCTCGGGAATGAAAAAAAATCGATCTACTTTCGTTTGGTATTTTGGCTTAAGTTCTTTGACTCCTCCATACTCAATTAAATCCTCTTTTTTGAGGATTGAATGCAAGCCTATAGCCCCATATTTAGTAATTCCTGAACCCTTTCTTCTGTATTGAAGATCATCAAAATAAGCAAGAATACTTTTTCTCCGAAGAATACCATTTATCGGTATTTCAATCAAAATACTGGAACGAGGCGGTAGTTCTTTCTCTCGTTCTTGAATCCATTGGAATGGAATGATGAATCTATTTCTTCGCCTCTTTGCCAATAAAAAGAAATCAGAATCTTTGTAGAGAAGAGAAGGAAATATGAGATTAGAATGATCCGTATCTATGATTCGATTAAATTCTGAATAATCAGGAATACTGCTTTCTTTTTTACCAGAAAGACCCGAAGTAAAGAATTTGTGTTTCCCTTGATCATTATTTACTGTATTTACTAAAAAGCTAGAAATAGCTTTTCCTTTGGCAGAAAGAAAATAAATGTTCGTTTGATCTTGATCTTTATGGAGTGAAAAAGGAACTACACTGGATTTGTACGAGCCTCCTGATAATATCCATAAATGACTTGTTTTTGGTAAGAGATGTACATTACTATATGTAAAATCGGGTGCATGATATACGTCGGTACTCCAGTGCATTTCCCCCTCTGAGTCAGAATAAATATGTTTTCGAACCCTCTCTTTAAAATGAAAGGTGTATGTTCCCGCGCGAATCTCAGCAATCACTTGTTCTGATTGTACATATTGATCGTTTTGAACTAAAATAAGACTTTTTGGTGGAATAGTCACGTTATGTATAATATCTTCACTCTCAATAGTTACATACAAGTCTATAGAACATAGAAAAGCGGGATGCCCGTGACGTGTACGTGTGGGATGAACCAAATCCTCATTGAATTTGATTTTTCCATTAGAAGGGGCTCGCACATGTTCTGCAGTACCTCCGGTGAATACTCCACCGGTATGAAAAGTTCTTAATGTTAGTTGAGTGCCGGGTTCCCCAATAGATTGACCCGCAATAATACCTACAGCTTCTCCCAATTCGACGAGGTCGCCATGAGTAGGGCTCCGGCCATAACATAATCGACAGATCCAAGACGTACTCTTACAAGTAAAGGGAGTTCGAATACAGATGGGTTGTGTTTGAAAGGTTATGAATCGATTGACAAGTCCAATACCAATATCTTGATTTCGAACGGCAATGCATCGCGATCCTATATATATATCGTCTGCTAATACACGGCCAATCAATGTTTGGATAAAAATTCTTTCCGACATCATCCCATTTCGAGAACTTACAAAAATCCCTTGGATGGTGCCACAGTCTGTTCTACGTACAACAATGTGTTGAACTACTTCAACAAGTCTCCGTGTAAGATATCCAGCATCCGATGTTCGTACAGCAGTATCCACAACTCCTTTGCGGGCTCCATAACAAGAAATGATATATTCTGTTAAAGACAATCCCTCCCGTAAATTGCTTTGAATAGGTAAATCAATCATTTGTCCTTGTGGGTCTGACATTAATCCTCTCATACCTACTAATTGGTGTACTTGAGATGCATTTCCTCTAGCTCCCGAAAAGGACATCATATGGACTGGATTAAAAGGATCAGTCATCCGAAAATTAGGATTCATTTCTTGTCGCAAATATTCACTTGTAGCATACCATATCTCAATAGATTGTCGTAATTTTTCTACCGCGTGTACATTTCCATAATGATGGTGTTTTTCCAAGATTAACCTTTGTTGTTCAGCATCTTGGACTAACCATCCCTTAGAAGGTATTGTTAAAAGATCATCAATTCCTAATGAAATGGATGTAGCAGTGGCTTGCCGGAACCCCAGAGTCTTTACTTGATCCAGAATATGTGATGTATATGCCATTCCGAAGTGATCGATTAATCTACTAATAAGTCGTTTAATGGCAGTTCCATCTATCACTTTATTGCGAAAGACCAGATCGGCCCGTTCTGCCATAAGTACCTCCATATTCCAATGAGTAGGGTTTGACAATGGGTTTGAGTCAATGATTGGAAAACTTCCTTTTCTCGATCTTGATTCGCGTATAAATCCAGGAATTATGGTCCTAGTTGAGCTGGAGGGACTCGAAGTCACACTGGTTTCATAGAACTACTTAGCTTGGATAACATATGATTAGGTACCATATGAGCAGGCCCCTAAAAACCCTTGTATAGCTTCTTCGATTTCTCGATAAAGAGAAATATGACCAACAGTGGTTCGAACATATATACAAAGAATCTCTTTTTTTATACTTCTTACTATTAGTAAGTGTCCATAAATCTCATGATAGGTACCCAAAGATTCATAGTGAACTTCGATGGGAGCTTCTCTTGAAGTAATAACGCGTTGATCTAGTCGCCACCGGAGCCACAAAGGACTATCTAAAAGGATTCTTTTCTGCCGATAAGCTCCAATTGCATCATAAGAATTACAAAAAAAGGGCTCTTTTTCTTTTGTATATTTATAGTTATTATCGTCAATTCTTCTATTTTGATAATTTCTGTAATTATATGGATTATACCTATTTGCACAAATACCTCGGCGATTCCCACTCGTTAATACATAGAGGCCAATAAGCATATCTTGAGTTGGTACGGAAATGGGATCTCCAATAGCTGGAGACAAAAGATTC